TATTAGGTCTTAGTATAATTTGAGTCTAAAAACTAAAATGTGATTTTTAATTAAAATTTAAAACTTACTACACTATATATATATGAATGGTGTTTGTTGGTTAACAAATAAAATATACAGTTTCTAGCATTTTCCTGTTTCTTAGGGGTTTGCAGGAGTGTTAGGCATGTTAGGACTGTAGGGGGTAAGGGGGTTTGTCGGAAATAAACCAAGAGGGGGATATCTTAGAAACTTCAGGACTAAATATCTAGTCTTATGCTTTAGTAATAGATATATGCAATTCTTATGTAATGTCTTTCCAACATTAATTACTATTACTCATTCAAGGAAATGTTCACCCTTGTTAGTAACTACCGTGCGCACTCTGAAATGCTAAATGAAAGGAAAACAAAAAAAGGAACCAGCTGCCCCTGTGGAGTGAACGCCCGGCTTGGGGGGTAACGAGTCGAATGATTTCCACCATTAACTTATGCTAGCGTCGATGAAAGTGTAAGGATTAATAAATTAATGGACCTGAAGTAGGAGCCAAATGCCAGGAATAATTCACCTTTTAGGTAGCTACCCTCACTAGTTGGGCTCCTGACCATCAAGAACCGTATGCATTAAGTTATGGACTTGTTGGTGGTCTCTTACTACATTAAAATGGTTCATTTGTCTATTTTTTGAGTCCTGGTATAAGTTAACCTATGGGTTTTGTGTTAGGTCTTAAATTTCCTTAACATTCTATGGTTATTTTATTTATTAAACATTAATGGTTTTAATCTACCTTAGTTTAATGTATTAGTTCTATGATTTAATTAAATCAATGGTTTTTATACATAATATGTTCTAGAAAATTGAATATAGTGCACTATATATATATATGAATTATCCATATATGCATTCAGAAAATAGTTTAAGCAGAATTTTAGCTTTGGGAGTTAAAGGCGGGAGTTTGATTCTCCCTTTTCTGAGCGTAAGGGGGGACTTTAACCCCCGACCTCCAGTTTACAAGACTGGCGCTCTTAAACTGAGCTACTGATGCATATTCATTTGAAAGCTTTATTTTCCGTTCAGCCGCTTATAGGAATTAAGAATAGGAAAATTAGAAAATAAATAATGGACGCTACTTGTCCAATAACAATATATGGTGCTTCTACAGGCATACCTCCGATTCACGTGAGAATAATTATGTCAGCGACTAAAGCTCAAAAAAGAGTTTGACCTATTGGTCGGAAAGTTAACCCTCGTTGCTTTGAGGTGTGTAGGATAGGAACTAACATAAGGACTAAGATGGAGGAAAGGAGGGCTAATACACCACCGAGTTTATTGGGAATAGACCGAAGGATAGCATAGGCAAAGAGGAAATACCACTCTGGTTTAATATGGGGTGGGGTAACCAATGGATTGGCTGGGGTAAAGTTATCCGGATCTCCCAGTAGATTGGGTGAAAATAAGGCGATGCTGATAAGGGCAATTAGGAGCACAGCGAAGCCTAGGAGGTCTTTATAAGAGAAATAAGGGTGAAAAGAGATTTTATCAGCGTCCGAATTTAGTCCGGCTGGGTTATTAGACCCTGTTTCGTGTAGGAATAGGAGGTGGACCAGTGTGGCAGCGGCAACAATAAATGGAAGAAGGAAATGAAAAGCGAAGAATCGAGTAAGAGTAGCGTTATCAACTGAGAAACCCCCTCAGACTCATTGTACTAAATCAGTTCCAATGTAAGGTACTGCAGATATGAGGTTAGTGATAACTGTGGCTCCTCAGAATGATATTTGACCTCAGGGCAGGACATAACCCACAAAAGCTGTTGCTATTACAAGTAGGAGTAGAACTACACCAATGTTTCAGGTTTCTTTATATAAATATGAGCCGTAGTATAATCCTCGGGCAATATGTATATAAATACAAATAAAAAAGAATGATGCTCCATTAGCATGTATATTACGAATTAATCACCCGTAATTTACATCACGACAAATATGGGTAACTGAGGAGAATGCTGTTGCGATATCTGAGGTGTAGTGTATTGCAAGGAATAATCCAGTAAGGATTTGTGCTCCCAAACATAGTCCTAAAAGAGACCCGAAGTTTCATCATAGAGAAATATTTGATGGTGCAGGAAGGTCTACAAGGGCATCATTAGCAATTTTTAAGATAGGGTGAGTTTTTCGTATGTTGGCCATTATGAGTTCCTGTAGTTGAATACAACGGTGGTTTTTCAAGCCATAGGTCCTGGTTAAAATCCTGGTTGGAATTATGACTTATTTGATGTCTTTATTATTAGTAGGGTTAGTGTTTGGTTTAGTAGGAGTGGCTTCAAACCCTTCTCCTTATTTTGCTGCTTTAGGATTAGTAGTTGTGGCTGGTGTTAGTTGTGGTATTATGCTTAGTTATGGGGGCCCTTTTTTATCTTTAGTGCTATTTTTAATTTACTTAGGAGGAATGTTAGTAGTCTTTGCCTATTCTGCTGCATTAGCCGCAGAGCCTTATCCTGAGACTTGAGGTGATTTATCTGTAGGCATTTACGGGTGTCTATATTTAGGAGGGGTGGTGATTACATCTTTATTATTTTTAGATGGGTGATTCGAGTGTTCTTGGGTACCAATTGATGAGTTATTTGACTTTTCTATCTCCCGTGGAGATATGTCAGGAGTAGCTCTAATATATTCAGAAGGGGGTTGAATATTAGTAATTAGTGCTTGAGTTCTTCTGTTAACATTGTTTGTTGTTCTCGAGTTAACTCGGGGTTTAGCTCGAGGAGCATTGCGGGTGGTTTAGATGAGAAGAGAAGATGCTAAGAATAGTGTAAGAATGAATAATGTTAGAAAGGTCTTGATAGCGCCTTTCTGGGCATTACTTGTGGTGGTAATTATAGGGGCATTTAGGGTGGCTGTAGCCTTAGGGCCTAGTTTTTCTAACCAAGTTAGATCGACGGTTTGGGATGCAATGTTTTGTCCAAGTAGTAACAACATTTTAGGTGACGTTCGGTGAATAATTGCAGGAAAAAACCCTAACATGTTTGAGAAAAAGTGTGTAGTTAGTTTAGGGGTAATGTTCTGTTGTTTTAGAACAGTTTGGGCAAGTTCTAGGGCTAAAAGTAGACCTAAGATTGTGACAATAAGGGCGGCTAGTTTAATTGTATATGGTATAGTTATTACTGGAGACTTGTTTGGGAGCATATTAGAGGTAATAACAAATCCAGCAATAATACTTCCCCATGCTAAACGTTTGATAGGGTTAATTACTAATGGGTTGTTCTCGTTAATAGGAAGAATAGGGTTGAATCGAGGGTGGCCCATAACTACCAAATAGGTTAATCGGAGGCTATAAATAGCGGTAAAAGAGGTAGCCAAAAGTGTAAGGAGAAGGGCTCAGGCGTTGATGTAAGAGGTGTTTAGTGCTTCAATAATAGCGTCCTTAGAAAAAAATCCGGCTAGGAAAGGTATACCTGTAAGAGCAAGACTACCTAAAGTAAGAGAAGAGGAAGTGAATGGGGTCAGGTGATGTAAACCGCCCATTTTACGAATATCCTGCTCGTCATTAAGGCTGTGAATAATTGAGCCAGAACATAGGAAAAGTATTGCTTTGAAGAAAGCGTGTGTACAAATGTGAAGAAAGGCTAGTTGTGGCTGGTTGAGGCCAATAGTTACTATTATTAAACCCAGTTGACTTGATGTGGAGAAAGCTACAATTTTTTTAATATCATTTTGTGTTAAGGCACAAGTAGCGGTAAATAGTGTAGTTAGTGCTCCTAGGCATAAGCAAAGAGTAAGGGCGGTAGTATTTTCTTCCATAAGGGGGCTTATCCGGATTAGTAAGAAAATTCCTGCAACAACCATTGTGCTTGAGTGAAGTAGGGCAGAGACCGGAGTAGGACCCTCCATGGCCGAAGGCAGCCATGGATGGAGTCCAAATTGTGCAGATTTACCTGTAGCTGCTAAAATCAATCCAAGCAGCGGAAGAGTAAGATTCTCACCTTTAATTGATGAGAATATTTGATGTATTTCTCACGAGTTTAAGTTGGTAGCCATTCATGCTATTGCTAAAATAAGGCCAATGTCCCCCACTCGGTTGTAAAGTACAGCCTGAAGGGCTGCTGTGTTAGCGTCTGCTCGGCCGTACCATCACCCAATAAGCAGGAAAGATATGATTCCAACTCCTTCTCATCCAATAAAAAGTTGAAATATATTATTTGCAGTAACTAGAATAATTATAGCTACTAAGAATATGAGTAGATATTTAAAAAAACGGTTTATATTAATGTCCGATGCTATATATCATAATGCAAATTCCAGAATCGACCATGTTACGTAAAGGGCTACAGGGGTAAAAATAATAGAGTAAAAGTCAAATTTAAAACTTACGTTAACATCAAAGGTCAAGGAGTTTATCCATGATCATGTAGTGATAACAGTTTCCGTACCCTCATTAAGAAACAGAAATAAGGGTGCAAGGCTAATTATAAATGCTATCTTAACAGATGTTTTTACATATAAGGTAGATCAGTTTAATGGAAGGGGTTTAGGGGATAAAGTTAATAATACAGGGGAGATCAGGAGTACAAAAATAATAATTAGGGTTGAAGATATAAGTAAAGGGGAGAAGTGCATAGCTGGTGCTTGGATTTGCACCAAGAGTGTTGGCTCCTAAGACCAATGGATAACTGTTATCCTTCACGAGCGGGCGAGTGAGCCTCAGAGTTTAACTGAGGGGGCATAAGTTAGCAGTTTTTGTTGTCTTCGGACCTCTCTCGGTGGGTAAGGGGGCTTTAACCCCTATTTTTAGAATCACAATCTAATGTTTTGACTAAACTATACCTACAAAAAGCTCAACCCCATAGTAGTTCTGGTTTAAAAATTAGGAGGACAAGGGGAATAAGATGAAGGGTAATGAGTAAGTGTTCCCGGGAGTGGGAAGGTTCTATTAGAATTAAGTGGTTGGTCAGTGGGCCTCGTTGTGTTATCAAGAATAAGTAAAGGGAGTAACCTGCCGTAATTAGAGTCCCAGCCCCTGTAATAGCAATGGTTCATATTGATCAATTAAAGAGTGAGGAAATAATAATTAATTCTCCTATGAGGTTAGGAAGTGGGGGGAGGGCTAAATTAGCAAGGCTGGCAATAAATCACCAGGTCGCCATTAGGGGGAGAACTATTTGTAATCCTCGAGCTAGAAGTATTGTTCGGCTATGTGTGCGTTCATAACTAGTATTGGCTAAACAAAATAATGCTGAAGACGTTAAACCGTGGGCAATTATGAGAATAAGAGCTCCGGTAAATCCTCAAGGGGTTTGGATAAGGATACCGGCAGCTACTAAACCTATATGGCTAACGGAGGAATAAGCGATTAGCGATTTTAAGTCGGTTTGACGTAAGCAGATTGATCCAGTCATAATAACCCCTCATAAAGCTAAGATAATAAATGGATAAGATAATTCTTTACTAAGGGGTTCTAAGTTTGTTATTACACGTATTATACCGTAACCCCCTAGTTTAAGAAGGACGGCAGCTAGAACTATAGAGCCAGCGATTGGTGCTTCTACGTGGGCTTTGGGTAACCAGAGATGAACTCCATATAATGGCATTTTTACTAAGAATGCTATGAGACACCCTGCTCACCATAATTTGTCTCCGAATGTTGAGAGGTTAATAGGGTTAGAATATTGTATTGTTAAAAGGGATAATGTTCCGATGCTATCTTGAAGCATTAGCAGAGCTACTAAAAGTGGCAAGGATCCAGCGAGTGTATAAAATAAGAAATAAATTCCTGCGTTTAGTCGTTCGGCTTGATTACCCCAACGAGTAATAATAAGAAGTGTAGGAATTAATGTGGCTTCAAATATTACGTAGAATAAAATTAACTCTGTGGCACTGAAAGCCATGATTAAGAATACTTGCAATGAGGTTAAAAGCATGATGTAAGTACGCTGTCGATTAATAGGTTCATTAGCTGTGTGGCTTTGGCTTGCTAAAATTATTAAAGGTAGTAACCAGCATGATAAAATTAAAAGAGGTGTTGATAAAGGGTCTGTTGCTATTAGGGTATTAATAGTTGATCACCCTGTCTCCAACGGTCATTTTGCCCATTGAAGGCTTAAAAGAGCAATCAGGAGGCTGTGTATTAGGGTTAGAGGTCATAATCACTTGTTTGGAAGTAATCATGTTGTGGGGATTAGTAAAACGGTAGGGATTAGGATTTTTAACATTGTAGGATGTTTAGGGCTTGAAGGCGATCTGTTCCGTGTGTTCGGGAAGTTGCTACAAGCAAAGCTAGGCCTGCACTTGCTTCACATGCTGAGAAGGCTAATAGAAGTATAGGAGAGGGGGAGAAACTAATTGAGCCGAGTTGTAAGGTCCATAGAGAAAGGGTAACATAAAGAGATAATATTATACCTTCTAAACATAAGAGGGCTGATAATAAATGTGTTCGATGAAAAGCTAGTCCTGTTAAACCCAGGATAAAGGCAGAGGATAAGGTGAAGTGTACGGGCGTCATTTGACGATCATGGAGTTTAACCATGTGTTTTTGAGCCGAAATCAAATGTTTTAATTAGACTAATCGTCTATTCTGCTCACTCAAGACCTCCTTGGATTCATTCGTAAACTAACCCCAAGGTTAACAAGATGAGTACTAATGAGGCTCATATAAATGTGATAGTGGGGAGTGTGAGTTGAATGCCTCAAGGTAGAGGAAGAAGGAGGGCAATTTCTAAATCGAAAAGAAGGAATAAGATAGCTACTAGAAAAAATCGAAGTGAGAAAGGAAGACGTGCTGAGCCAAGGGGGTCAAATCCGCATTCGTAAGGTGATAATTTCTCCGAGTCCGGGCTTATTAAGGGGAGTCAGAATGAGACAACAGCCAAAACAATTGAAAGTGCTGTAGTGATAATTAAAATTGTAGTGAGTAAATTCATTATCTTTTCTTGGAGTTTAACCAAGACCATGTAATTGGAAGTCACTTATACTGTTTAGTACTAAAAAGATTATGATCCTCATCAATAAATTGAGACGTAAAGGAACAGTCATACTACGTCTACAAAATGTCAGTATCAAGCAGCGGCTTCAAAGCCAAAGTGATGTTCTGATGTAAAATGGTATTGAATTTGTCGGATAAGACAAACTGCTAAGAAAGTTGAGCCAATAATAACATGGAGTCCATGGAAACCCGTAGCTACAAAAAAGGTTGAACCATAAACTCCGTCGGCGATAGTAAAAGGGGCTTCATAATATTCTATGGCTTGAAGGAATGTAAAATAAAATCCGAGAAGAATAGTTAGTATTAGTGACTGAATAGTTTGTTTTCGTTCACCCTCTATAATACTGTGATGGGCCCAGGTTACTGTAACTCCGGAAGCTAAAAGTACAGCTGTATTAAGTAATGGGACTTCAAAAGGGTCAAGGGTTGTAATTCCAGATGGAGGTCAGCATCCTCCTAGCTGGTAAGTAGGGGCTAAGCTTGAGTGGTAAAAGGCTCAGAAGAACCCTAAGAAGAAGAATACTTCAGAGGTAATAAATAAAATTATTCCGTAGCGAAGGCCTTTTTGAACAGGAGGAGTATGATGTCCTTGGAAGGTACCCTCTCGAATAATATCTCGTCATCACTGAAGTATTGTTAATAATAGAAGAATTAATCCTAGGTTTATTAAAATAGTGGAGTTGAAATGGAATCAGATGGCTAGGCCAGATGTTATAAGAAGAGCTCCGATGGCTCCCGTTAGAGGCCAAGGGCTGGGGTCTACTATATGATATGCATGTGCTTGATGGGCCATTAGACGTTTTCTTGTAGGTAAAGGCTTAAAAGTAAGACGAAAACATATGCTTGAATTACGGCTACTGCAATTTCTAAAATATTAAGAAGTAGAAGGAGACCTAAAGTTAACAAAGCTACGGATGGTATTATAGATAGAAGAACAAACACAGCTGTAGTAGTAAGTTGGATAAGAAGATGACCTGCCGTTAGATTAGCAGTGAGCCGAACTCCAAGAGCTAAAGGGCGGATAAATAGACTAATTGTCTCGATAATAATTAGAACGGGGATAAGGGGGACGGGAGTGCCTTCAGGAAGGAGATGAGCTAATGAGTGTGTTGGTTGGTTTCGCATCCCAATAACTACAGTAGCTAGTCAAAGAGGCACTGCTAAACCTAGGTTTAATGAGAGTTGAGTTGTGGGTGTAAAAGTGTAAGGCAAAAGTCCTATAGTATTTATAGAAATTAAAAATACTATTAATGATGTGAATATTAATGCTCATTTATGACCTCCTGGGTTAATGGGTAACAGTAGCTGATGGGCAAATCGGTTTATAAACCAGCTTTGAAGGGTAATAAGACGGTTATTTGATCATCGAGAGGAGGGGGTAGGGAATAAAATTCAGGGAAGTGTAAGGGCTAATGCTATTAAGGGGATACCTAATAGTATGGGACTTATAAATTGATCAAATAGGCTTAATGTCATTGTCAGGTTCAGGGGGTTATTTTAAGGGTTTTTGTGCTTTGGGGATTTGGGTCGTTTGGGGTTTTGTGAGATGCTACTTTAGGGGGAATAATTGTGGTAAAAACAAATCATGAAAACACTAGAATTAAAAGTCAAGGGGCAGGATTTAATTGAGGCATATCACTAAGGGTGGTCAGGAGTCACCAATTTTTAGCTTAAAAGGCTAATGCTTCACCTCTATTTAGCTTCTTAGTGAGGCATCTTCAAGTATTAGTAAAGACCAGTCTTCAAAGTGTTCTAAAGGGACTGCTTCTACTACAATAGGTATAAAGCTATGATTTGCTCCGCAAATTTCGGAGCATTGACCATAGAATACACCAGGGTGAGATGTGATAAAGGCTGTTTGATTAAGTCGGCCGGGGACTGCATCTATTTTAACTCCTAAAGAGGGTACTGCTCATGAGTGAAGAACATCTTTTGCAGAAACTAAAATTCGAATTGGGGATTCTACAGGGATCACTATGCGGTGATCAGCTTCAAGTAGCCGGAATTGGCCAGGTGAGAGGTCATTAGTAGGAATTATGTAGGAATCAAATCGAAGTTTTTCGTAATCTGTATACTCATAACTTCAATATCACTGGTGGCCAACTGCTTTAATCGTTAGGTGCGGGTCATTTACCTCATCTATAAGGTAAAGAATGCGTAAAGAGGGGAGAGCAATAAGAATTAAGATAATTGCGGGGAGTACAGTTCAAATGATTTCAATTTCTTGAGAATCCAGAAGAAATTTATTTGTTAATTTTGTAGTAACTATAGCTACAATAATATATAGAACTAATGTGCTGATGAGAAAAACAATTATTAAAGCATGGTCGTGGAAATGAAGTAACTCTTCTATTACAGGTGATGCTGCGTCTTGGAAACCTAGTTGTGAGGGGTAAGCCATATTAAAGATGTGCAAGAGTTTAACTTGCAATTCTGCCTTGACAAAGCAGTGTAATGTTTTACTAACATCTCATAAAGAAAGTGACAGATAGGTTATGTGAGTGGCTTGAAACCATTTTAGGGGGGTTCAATTCCTTCCTTTCTCGTTAATTATGTCGAACTTGAACAAAAGCAGGTTGTTCAAAAGTGTGGTAGGGAGGGGGAGACCCATGGAGTCATTCAACATTTGTTGATATTAATTCAACAGAAAGTACTTCTCGCTTAGCAGCAAATGCTTCTCAAATAATAAAGAGGAACATAATTACGGCAATAAGAGATACTAATGAGCCAATAGAAGAAATGCTATTTCATAATGTGTATGCATCCGGGTAATCAGAGTAACGGCGAGGCATACCGGCGAGACCTAAAAAATGTTGGGGGAAGAAGGTGAGATTTACGCCCGTAAACATTACACCAAAATGGATTTTTGATCAGGTATCATGTAAAGTGTATCCTGTAAATAATGGGAATCAGTGAACAAATCCTGCCATAATAGCAAATACGGCACCTATTGATAAAACGTAATGGAAGTGGGCAACTACGTAATAAGTGTCATGTAATACAATATCAAGTGAGGAATTAGCTAGTACAATCCCGGTAAGGCCCCCCACAGTAAATAAGAAGATAAACCCTAAAGCTCAGAGTAGGGGGGTTTCTCATTTGATTACACCTCCGTGAAGAGTAGCTAATCAGCTGAATACTTTAACACCTGTTGGGATGGCAATAATTATAGTAGCTGAGGTAAAATATGCTCGTGTGTCTACATCTATACCTACTGTAAATATATGATGAGCTCAAACAATAAACCCTAGTAAACCGATGGCCATTATAGCTCAAACTATACCCATATAACCAAAAGGTTCTTTTTTCCCCGAATAATAAGCTACGATATGGGAGATTATTCCAAATCCGGGCAGAATCAAGATATAAACTTCAGGGTGACCAAAAAATCAGAACAGGTGTTGATAAAGGATAGGATCTCCCCCTCCTGCTGGATCAAAAAAAGTTGTGTTTAAATTTCGGTCAGTTAAAAGCATAGTGATACCGGCTGCTAAAACGGGTAAAGATAGAAGAAGTAATACAGCAGTAATTAGTACGGCTCAAACAAATAAGGGCGTCTGGTATTGAGAGATTGAGGGAGGTTTTATGTTAATAATAGTAGTGATGAAGTTAATAGCCCCTAAAATTGAGGATACGCCTGCTAAATGTAGGGAGAAAATAGTCAGATCTACGGAGGCTCCTTGATGTGCTAAATTCCCTGAAAGAGGGGGATATACGGTTCATCCTGTTCCTGCCCCTGCTTCTACTCCTGATGAGGCGAGAAGGAGAAGGAAAGATGGTGGAAGAAGTCAAAAACTTATGTTATTTATCCGGGGAAATGCTATATCTGGAGCTCCAATTATTAAAGGGATTAGTCAATTACCGAAACCACCAATTATAATTGGTATAACTATAAAGAAGATTATAACAAAAGCATGGGCTGTAACGATTACATTATAAATTTGGTCGTCACCCAAAAGGGCTCCTGGTTGACTTAGTTCTGCTCGGATGAGAAGGCTAAGTGCAGTACCCACCATTCCGGCTCATGCACCAAATACTAGATATAGGGTGCCAATGTCTTTATGATTAGTTGAGAAAAATCAGCGTGTGATTGCCACAGGTAGGGTGGCTGAGTAAGCGGTGGATTGTAGTCCCACATACAGGGGTTTGAGCCCCCTTCATACCAAGTCCTGAGGTGTTAACATGTTAGATTGCAAATCTGAAGTAGCCGGCTAACGCCGGCCGGGGCTTTCCCCCGCCTTTCCGCCTTATTTAAGGCGGGGGAAAGTAGATAGATGCTCGCTGGTTAGAGCGCTTAGCTGTTAACTATGAAATTGAAGGATCAAGGCCTTCCTGTCTAGAAAAGCTTTAGCTTAATTAAAGTGTCTGCTTTGCATGCAGAAGATGTGGGTTAAATCCCTGCAAGTTTTACAAGGGCTAAAGGGTTTTCACCTCTGCTTGGGGCTTTGAAGGCCCCTGGTCTTCTAACCTAAGCCCTTAGTTTGCAAGTGCCATTATTGCTGGGAGAATGGGCAAGAGCATTAAGGTAAGGGTTGCCGAAATACTTAACGGCAAAGTATCTTGGGTTGTTTTAAATCGCCACTGGGCGGTTGCTGAGGTAATATTGGGAGATATAGTAAGCGTTATGGCATATGATAGGCGAAGGTAGAAGTAAAGACTTAGAAGGGCAGACAAAGCTGCTAGTGTTGCTACAGGGGCGAGGTCTTGTTTAGTTAGTTCTGATAGAATTATTCATTTAGGGCCAAAACCTGTAAGCGGAGGTAAGCCTGCTAAAGATAATATAATTAACGGGGTAAGGGCGGTTATTACGGGAGATTTAAATCATGAGTTTGCTAATGATCCAATTGATGTAGCTTTATTAAATTTTAATAGGTTAAAAGCTGCTATGGTTATCAGAATATAAGTTACTAAAGTAAGTAAGGTCAAAGAGGGTGAATACTGCAGGACTAGGGTTATTCACCCCAAATGGGCAATAGAGGAGTAAGCTAAGATCTTTCGAATTTGGGTTTGGTTAAGTCCCCCTCACCCTCCAACAAGAGTAGACATAATTGCCATAGTGGTAATGACAGTTGTGTGTTGTGAAGTTAGTTGAGTGAGTAAGGCAAAGGGGGCTAGCTTTTGCCAAGTAGATATAATTAACCCTGTAGTTAGATCAAGTCCTTGTAGTACCTCAGGAAGCCATGTGTGGAGTGGGGCTAATCCTAGTTTGAGGGCTAAAGCCAAGGTAATAATAGTTAGAGGAAGAGGGTGGGATAATTCATTAATGTTTCATTGTCCGGTCATTCATGCATTTATTGAGCTGGCAAAAAGGATTATTGCCGCTGCGGTTGCTTGAGTGAGGAAGTACTTGGTAGAGGCTTCAACGGAACGGGGGTGATGGTGTTGAGCTATTAATGGAATGATTGCGAGGGTATTAATTTCAAGTCCTATTCAGGCAAGTAATCAATGTGAACTCATAAAAGTGATTGTGGTTCCAAGCCCTAAACCGAATAAAAAGATGGGGAGGATGTAAGGGTTCATTAGTAAAGGAAGGGTTTTAACCTGCATTTTTGGGGTATGGGCCCAAAAGCTTATTTAGCTGACTTTACTTAGGAAGTGGTGTAATGGAAGCACAAAGAGTTTTGATCTCTTTAGTAGGGTTCAAATCCCTTCTTTCTAAGAAGCTGGGCGGATTTTAACCCCCATAATCCACTCTATCAAAGTGGTCCTTTAATTCAGGCACAACTTCTACTAAACTTGTGGTGGAAGACCAGCTAGTGCAATAGGAAGGGATAGGTGTCAGATAACCAAGGACAGGGTTAGTGGTAAAAAGTTTTTTCAGATCAGGTGTATAAGCTGATCATATCGGAACCGTGGGTATGAGGCTCGTACTCATAGAAATAAAACAGATAAAAGAGTGGCTTTAATTATCAGGTTAACTGTTGTCATCTGGGGTAAAGATGGGATGTGTGATGCTCCTAAGAAAAGGGTAGCTGAGAGGGTATTCATTAAAAGAATATTAGCATACTCTGCTAAAAAAAACAGAGCAAATGGGCCCCCCGCGTACTCTACATTGAAACCAGAGACTAGTTCTGATTCTCCTTCTGTTAGGTCAAATGGGGCTCGGTTTGTTTCGGCAAGGGTTGAAATGTATCATATTGCTGCAAGAGGCCATGCTGGGACAATTAGTCACATGGTTTCTTGTGTGATTCCAAATGCTTGTAAGGTAAAGTTTCCTGTAAACACGATTAGTGCTAACAGAATTAACCCTAAGCTAACTTCATATGAAATAGTTTGGGCCACTGCTCGTAGGGCTCCGATTAGTGCATATTTTGAATTTGATGCTCATCCGGAGCCGAGAATAGAGTAAACGGCAAGACTTGATAGTGCTAGGATAAAAAGGATGCTTAGGTTAACATCCACAACGGGGAAAGGTATTGGAAGGGGGGCTCATAGCGTCAGCGCCAAAGTCAAGGCTAATATAGGGGTAGCTAAGAATAAAATAGGGGAGGCTGTGGAGGGACGAACTGGCTCTTTAATAAATAATTTTACACCATCAGCGATTGGTTGAAGTAAACCGTAGGGTCCTACAATGTTTGGGCCTTTCCGAAATTGTATATAACCCAAAACCTTTCGTTCAATTAGAGTAAGGAATGCGACTGCTAGAAGCACAGGTACAATGAAGATTAAGGGGTTAATAATATGTGTAAGAAGAATAGGGATCATAATTAGGAAGAGGATTTGAACCTCTGTTTAAAGGGCTTAGGTCTTTTGCATGTCCATGTTCTGCCATCCTAACTTACAGTTATTTACGGGTTTATGTTAAACCCCTTTACCTATTTAAGATATTTCAATGGGTGGGGGTAGGGCTTACCTTAGGCATGGGCCCTCCTTTCTCGGTCCTTTCGTACTAGAAAAAGGGGTGTTATAGATAGAAACTGACCTGGATTACTCCGGTCTGAACTCAGATCACGTAGGATTTTAATCGTTGAACAAACGAACCCTTAATAGCGGCTACACCATTAGGATATCCTGATCCAACATCGAGGTCGTAAACCCTCTTGTCGATAGGGACTCTTGAAGGGGATTGCGCTGTTATCCCTGGGGTAACTAGGTTCGTTGATCGGCTTTGCCGGATCTTTAGGTCAAAAATTTTGTTTCTTTGAATTGTCGTTCTGGGATTTAAGGTTAATTACCTCATTCCTCACGGAGGTTTCTTTTTACTCCGCGGTCGCCCCAACCAAAAATATTAGAGGGAGTATAAATTCGCTTATACCTTTTTAGGTTTGTTGCATAAAATCTCTCATTATTTAAAGCTCCACAGGGTCTTCTCGTCTTATAATAATATCCCCGCTTCTGCACGGGGAGATCAATTTCATTGACCGGGAGAAGGAGACAGTTAAGCCCTCGTCATGCCATTCATACAGGTCTTTATTTAAAAGACAAGTGATTGCGCTACCTTTGCACGGTCAAAATACCGCGGCCGTTAAACATATAGTCACAGGGCAGGCGGGACCTCTTATACATAGAATGCAAGAGGCGGTGTTTTTGGTAAACAGGCGAGGCTTGTGGTTGCCGAGTTCCTTCTTCTCCTTTTAGTCTTTCCTTGTAAGCACTCCAGTGTAGGGTTAACGGTTTATTGGTGTTTGTTTTTCTTGTTTTTTCATTGATCTACACTACCCTCTTTTATTGGGACCGCTAATTTTCGGCGGGGGTTCGATCCGAAGTACACTTGGGCAAAGAGAGAATCATTTCTCTTATTACTCATATTAGCATTATCTCTCCTAATGGTGTAGGAAGGCCTGGTATGTTTAGGGGATGAAGAGTATTTGGCGGTATATATAGTTGCAAAGTGTTTGAGCTTTAACGCTTTCTATCTAGATGGCTGCTTTTAAGCCCACTAGGACACTAAGGCCTTATGAATTATGGTCTTTAACCTCCTAATAAAGTTGTTTCTTTTATCAAACAAGCTGTACCTTGTTTGATTAGCTGTAATTACTCACATTTGATCTTTTTAAGATAATCAGAATGAATAAAGGAATAATTACGCTGAGCTTCTACTCATTTCCCAGGCAACCAGCTATAACTATGCTCGGTTGGTTTATCACCTCTACTCGAAAGTCTTCCCAATCTTTTGCCACAGATACGGGTTTGCTCATTGATAGCTGCTTTGGAGTAGCTCGCTTAGTTTCGGGGTGTCAAACTGAAGGGCGCTTTGCTTGACTATTTCTTGCTAAAACATGATGCAAAAGGTACAAGCTTGAATCTCTGCTTTTTTTTACTTAATTGATTTATTTCATTTCTTTTTCACTTTTCCCTTGCGGTACTAACTCTGTTGCTCCTAATTCCTTTTTTGTCTCCCATACTAAGGTGGAAAAATGGTTTATTATTTAACTTTTGTGTATAAGGGTTTATTAATATTTGTTCATTGGTTTTGGGTATTGGGCTAGTTTTACGGTGTCAAGGCAGTCCAATTTGCATGGACAGTTTCTCGGTGTAAGGGAGATGCTTTACTAGTTAAGCTATGCTTTGGTATTCCAAGTGCACCTTCCGGTACACTTACCATGTTACGACTTGCCTCCCCTTATTTTTTCAGGCATTTTACTTAATTTTATGAGGCATTAGGGGAGAGTGACGGGCGGTGTGTGCGCGCTTTAGAGCCTATTTCAGAAGAACTCTCTATTTTCTTCTTACTACTAAATCCTCCTTCAGCTTTACTTTTCAGTAAACCATTCGTATTTATCGGTAGGATAAATGTAGCCCATTTCTTCCCCTACTATACACTACACCTCGACCTGACGTTTTGGGTTGTACTAATTTTGCTCACTAATATTCTCTCACAAAGTAAGCTGACGACGGCGGTATATAGGCGGGTATGACAAAGTAGGGTGAGGTTGAACGGGGGTTATCAGTTCTAGAACAGGCTCCTCTAGGTGGTTCTAAAGCACCGCCAAGTCCTTTGGGTTTCAAGCCAATGCTTGTAGTCCCCTGGCGGATTAAAAGTAAATAAATATCGGTGTTTACGGTTATGCATAGTGGGGTATCTAATCCCAGTTTGTTTCATAACTTTCGTGGAGTCAGAAGAGTAAAGCCACTTTCGTGGAAGATTCTCATATTTTCAAATGCGTATAACAGCTAGGAAAATGTTTAGCTTTAGTGTTAGGACTACTTAACCACTCTTTACGCCGTTTTCTGTCAGCTTGGGCCTCTCGTATAACCGCGGTGGCTGGCACGAGTTTTACCGGCCCTCTTAGCTTTAACTAAGTCAAGTTTGCACTTATGGCTTAATGTTTATCACTGCTGAATTCCCTTGGGGGTGTGGCTGAGCAAGGTGTTATGGGCTTCAATTAAGTGTGCCTGATACCAGCTCCTTGGACTCATAAGAGGGTGAAGGGCATCCTCACGGGTATGCGGATACTTGCATGTGTAAGTATAGCTATAGGCGACAGCAAAGTTAGGACCAGGCCTTTGTGCTCTTGGAATTTCCTACAATTCATTATAACATCTTCAGTGTTATGCTTTAGTTTTAAGCTACAATAGC